GAAAGCATAGGATCTTCTGAAAAGAATTACAACACACTACTATAAGATGCTCTATTTTTACATAGAAATGTGTTCGCTCAAGAAAGACTCCAGAGGATGTTGATCGTAAATAAGAAGATTGTTTACGAATAAATAGGAATAAATATTCGCATTCATATACATAAGAATTATATAGGAACCAAAGGAATTTTTTCTTTCTTTTTGAAAAGGCGTAAATGAATTTCTTTGAAGTAACGAGACTATTCAAATTATGATATTCGTGGAAAAGAAATCGCAATAAATGCAAAGAAGGAACATCCTTGATCCAGCATTGAAGTACTTGAACCAAGATTTCCAGATGTATGGGATGAGGTATTAGTAGATCTGACACATAATTCAAATGTAAAAATTTGTCCTCTAAAAAGGGAAATATTGAATGAATAGATCGTAAATTCTGATATTTTAGTATTTTTTTTTCTTCAGAAGATTCAGAAAAAGATACTAATTGCGACGAGAATGGAATTTCCAGAATGACTCCAAAACCTTCTGATACCATTTGAGAAGAAAAATGAGAAGAAAAAAAATTCTTGTACTCCCAAAATTCTTTTTTGTTAGAATCATTAAACGAAGAAATAAAAAAATTCTGTTGATACATTTGAGTAATTAAACGTTTCACAAGTACTAAACTAGATTTATTGTCATAACCAATAATTTCCACGGGTTCGTAAAAAATCAAACTATTGAAGTTATGATCATGAGCAAGTGAGTAAATATACTCCTGAAAGAGTAGCGGATATAGGAAGTTTTGTTGCCGAAATCCAGAAATATTTCCATTTACGTACATTTATACTGATGAAAACAAAAACAAAAAAGGGAGTCGCTTCTTGTGTTATTGTTATTAAATGATAACATAGTGCAATATGGTCAGAACGGCGTATGTGTATTGTATATTATACGTAGTATATTCTTTATACTTTTATACTATACTAGAACTATAAATAACACTGTAGTATATTAGTGTATTATTAGTATATACAGTAATATACAGTATTACACTACAGTAATACAATTACATTACATTTTTTTTTAGATATCCTTTATTATAATTATAAATTATAAAATTCTATACTTTATTATTATTATATATTATAATTTATTATTATTATAATAATATATTTATATTTATTATTTATATATTATAATTATTTATATATTATAATTTATTATAAATTATAATAATATATTTATATTTATATTTATTATTTATATTTATATATTATTATTATATTTTATATTATATATAATTATATATATTATATTTAGATTTTATTTTATTTATTTTAAGATATCTTTTATATTATAATTATATTATATATTATTATATAATTATATGTATATATACATATTTATTAAATATTTATTATATATACATACTGTTATATTTATATTGATTGTGATGTAAATAACGTAATGGTAAAAAGATTATATAGATTATATAAAAGTTAAGAACAAATAAAGAATATATACCCCGGAGACAGAGAGCCCAATCAACAGATCTTTTTTCTTTCCCTTTCTATACAATCGGATTTATTGTTAATATAACTAGAATAACAATAAAAGAAATAAAGAAAATATAAAATAACAAGAAGAAAAATAAGGAAAAGGTATAAAATCTTTTATTTTCGCAACCCGATCGCTCTTTTGACCTTGGAATAAATTTTTTTTATCAGTATACTATTTCTTAGTACACATCTGTCTTAAATTTAAAATAAAGAATAATTAGGATTCAAGAAAAAAAAAGAATCAATGGTCCACTCACAATTAACAAGAGAACCTTTTCCCGCATCAGGCACTAATCTATTTTTAACGTCTAATTAGATCGGGTCTTCATTCAAATTAATTCAAATTAATAAGCTCGTTACTTTTTCGTCTTACTCGAATTGGAGCCATAAGGCTCTATCCATTTATTCACTAGACCCAACTAGAATTCTTATGTTATATTATGAGTATTAAATTTTTTTATGATTATTTTATTTATTAAAATTATATTTCATATTTAACGACATGCTCTTTTTTCCATTCATTACCTTTCAGGATCAGTCGCGTTCTTATAAACTCTACCAATAGTCTTGACGAATTCCTTCCTTCATCCAAATGTGTAAAAGATCATAGTCGCACTTAAAAGCCGAGTACTCTACCGTTGAGTTAGCAACCCGGATCTATATGATGTGTAGATATGATCAAAATAAAAAAAAAAAAAAAAAAAATAAATAAAAATCAATGGAATTGAACTGCACAACTACATCAAAACATGGAACTAGGAAGAAAACAAATCTAAACAACAAAATATCAATAGGATCCGGTTCAAAAAACAAGAGATTCAAAATAGAATTGGCAAATTGACAAACCACTTATCTACGAGATAATTATATCTGTTCGATACGCCATTGTCAATATGAATGGACTTTTTATAAAAAAAAATATTAATATTTAATAAATTAAATAAATAAAATAAAATATAAATATTAGTAATATAATTAATATTAATATAATATTATAAAATATTAATAAAATATTAAATATTAATATTAGTAATATAATTAATATTAATATAATTAATATAATAATAATATAATATATAATAAATAATATAATATATAATAATAAATATAATATAATTTGAATTAAATATAATTATAATTAAATAAAATATTATATTGTATTGGATATTATTAGATATTGGATTAGCACAACACAAATGATAAATAAGAGATTTGAGCGTAAAAAATAAGGTAGATATAAAATATAGAAAAAAAAAATAAAAATATCAGGTTTCCTTAATCAAAAAATAAATAAAAATAAATAAAGGTACAATACAAATACAAGAAGAAAGATTACCCCCCCCCCTGTTGGGGGGGGTTCCACAACAAGAAAAAAAGAAATAAAATAAACTAAATTAAGTAAGAATAAGATTAAGATAGAACAAGAAAAGACCAAACTTTGAATAAAGAATTACACAAGGATAGGTACTAGCTTTTTCTATTCATGACTTTTATTCTGATCAAAATAAACTCGAAATTATTTATTTAAAGAGTTCTGCCTTCCTTAAAATATTATGAACAGTTCCTGTGGGTTGAGCACCCTTTTCAAGGAAATATAGAATAGCAGGAACATTTAAATAAGTTTGATTATTTATCGGATCATAAAAACCCACTTTTCGAAGATCTCTTCCTTCTCTTCGGGATCGAACATCAATTGCAACGATTCGATAGATGGCTCATTGGGATAGATGTAGATAAAGGATGCCCCCCCTAGAAACGTATAGGAGGTTTTCGCCTCATACGGCTCAAGAAAAGATGATTCTAAATTCTATAATTCTATTCTATATACTATAATATACTATATATTCTATAATTATACTATTTATACTATATTATATCTTTACAGTATATCTTTACAGAAAAAAAATCTCAGTCGTACTCCTAACTCAAGTTGGATAGTTTTAAAAGAGTTCGAAAGGAAATCTTTCTAATTTATTGAGCTGTCTCTAACTTATTTTTTTGTCTCCTTTAGGATCTATTTTTTTTTTTGCTCATTCTGATCCAATTGTTGAGACAAGTGAAAATAGTATTTACTTGTTCCGGAATTCGTTGTCTTTGCTTTACGATTTGTGAAATCTTTGGGTTTAGACATTACTTTGGTGATCCTTACTCCTTTTCAAAAAGGCAGCAACATACCTTTTTTTTTATATGGAAAAAAGAACAATCATACGAAAGATTGATTTCTTTGTGATACACTTTTGATCAAAACAGTTTTAAAATTTCGACAAATTTGACTTTTTTTTTTTATTTCAAACTTGTTAAAATTTGAACCTCTCCATTTATATATTCTATTGATGATCTATTTACTAATGATCTATTTACAAAGTTGGTCTAACTTATTGATTATCACTAACCCTAGATTATTCTCCCGATAAATAAATCAATCGTTTTTACTCGAGCTCCACCATATGCTATACCATTAGTCTTTTTATTTACCAACCTAAGGCAAATGAAATTAGGTTCCTAGCAGGACAAACTATGTCGAGACAAGAGCATCTTCATTCCTATAGAAAATGATGGATGGCAAAATCCACAGCCAATCATGTCCTTCAAGTCGCACGTTGCTTTCTACCACATCGTTTCAAACGAAGTTTTACCATAACATCCCTCTCCCTTGATTTTTATTTTGAAGCGTATGCAATTGATTCAATATGGAATCATGAATAGTCATTGGCTGAACCGATATATAATAATTCACACTTACCTATCCATAGATAGATAAGTTTTTGTCCGAAAAGGATTTCACTTAAATTAACCCCATATTTTATCATATGAAGAAAATCACATGAAAAAAAATCTTTTATTTTTACTTTTATTCAAATGAAAAAGAAATCCCCATGAATGGCTAAAGATTTTCAGCTACTTAGAATCATTATTAAATTTCAGAATAAAGGATTGGATCACATTGTATCCAACGTTAAACAGAAAAATTTTTAATTCCTTAATTTGAATTTAAATTCTATTTAAATAGAGAAGAATCCCTCGTTTATGATGAATAACGACCTGGGACGGAAGGATTCGAACCTCCGAGTAACGGGACCAAAACCCGTTGCCTTACCGCTTGGCCACGCCCCATTTTTATTTTTTTCTAAGAAAACCTAAGCTCAATATTGATTATTCGTCAATAACCAACCAAAATAAATATAGGACATGTTGTCCCTAGGATTCAACACATGTAGATATAGAATAAAAAAGATTCATTGATCATTACATAAAATTCAATTAAGATATTGTATGAAAGTAGAATTCCTTATATTCTAAGTATTTTAATTTAACTTGATTGTAAAATGTAAGGAAGTATTTTTGATTGAGGAGAGGTAAAAGAAAAAGAAGAATTTTTTTTATCTTTTATCCACCTTTTTTATTTTTATCTCATAAAAACAACTCAATCAAATCTGATAATTTATTATCATTTCAATTTCATTTTAAAGAACAAGAAAAAAATGTTTGTTATGTTTAATACTTTTAGTTTAATCTGTATCTGTCTTAATTCTAACCTTTATTCGAGTAGTTTTTTATTCGCCAAATTACCCGAGGCTTATGCCTTTTTCAATCCAATCGTAGACGTTATGCCAGTTATCCCTGTACTCTTTTTTCTCTTAGCCTTTGTTTGGCAAGCTGCCGTAAGTTTTCGATAAAAAATGAATCTCTATTCAATTTATATTCGTGATTTCTTCGATAAAAAAAGATGATATTTTGATTAAAAAAATAAATAAGATCGGATAAGTCTGACATTAGGAACCCTCGATTAAAAAAGCTAAATTCTGGTATTTTATATTGTATATTGATATATTGAATTTAATTTTAAATTTTAATAAGGGAGCGATGATTTTTGATCAGCTTATTTCTTCCTTTGTTCTAACCTTCTCTTTCTAAGATCCCATACAATATCTAATTATAGATATGACAATAAATTTTTGTTAACGAAAAAATCCGAATCTTATTACATTAGTATTACATTAGAAAGAAATTTGTGAAAATGAATTTTAAAAACTTACTTTTTTAATCTTTAGAGTGCCATATCAAAATAATGTAAATATATTAATGTATAGCGTGTGTCGTAAAATAGGTGATCTATTTCCTTTTTTAAATAAATGATATTATTTATCTTGGAGATTGTGTAATGCTTACTCTTAAACTCTTCGTTTACACAGTAGTAATATTCTTTGTTTCTCTCTTCATCTTCGGATTCTTATCTAATGATCCGGGGCGTAATCCTGGGCGCGAGGAATAAAAAAAGAGATGAGATTCGTTTTTCGTTTTTCATAGGTAAATCTATCAATAAATGGAATAGATACTAGATAAAGAAAGATAAAAATTTCATAAAAATAAAAGAAAATTAATAATAATAAATTCTTCAAAATTATAAAAATTCAAGTGATCGGGTGGGTCGGAGAGAGGGGGATTCGAACCCCCGGTGCGAAAAATTCGTACAACGGATTAGCAATCCGACGCTTTAGTCCACTCAGCCACCTCTCCCCATTCAAAAATTAAAGTTTATCGTGTGATGTGACACGTGAAGCCAAGATTGAGAAAAATTTGTATTTTCCTTCTTTTTTATTAATTATAAGATTAAGTAATCTAAAAAAAAAGTAATGTAATCATTAATGTAATCATTGTATATAAGAATATAATAAGAATATATACTTCACTTCTTTCATTTTAAATGAAATTCGAACAATAACAATAGATAAAAATCTAATAACTAAAATATAGAAAAAGTGTAATAAAAACACATAAAAAAATGGATAAAGTGTCAGATATCCACGAATTTGATCAGTAATTAAATTTTTATAATGAGTCGAAACAGATTTCTACATATAGAAAGAATACTTTATTTCTTATTTCTTTGATTTTGTACAAAGGGTTCGTTTACCCGGCCTGGTTAAGTACTGGCCGGGCCAGTACTTCTTTTGTTCCAACGAACAAAACAATTTTTGTTTTTATATTAAATAAAAATTCTTATCGAAACAAGAAGAGATATTTTGATTCCCATTATTAGTTATTAGAAATAGTGTTAGATTCTAATATATGGATTTATATAGATTATCTTAGAAATTCTCTAAATTATCTATAATCCAGTAAATTATCTTAAATTCTATATAATCCAGATTAATATATATTAATATTATTAATATTAATTTATATTTCTTAATATTATTAATATTTATTATCTTAATCTTATTTCTATATTTCTATCTATTTCTATATACTATATATATTTATACTATCTATATTTCTATCTATTTCTACATATTTCTACATACTATATATATATTTATATTTAATATATTATTAATATATTATTATTATATATTTTTATTATATATTTTATATTATATATATTATATATAATATATACATTAACATTATTATTATTTATATATATATATTTTATATATTAATTATATATATATATATATTTATTATATTTTTATTATAAATATAAAAATTAGAAATATAAAAATTATAAATATAAAATATAATTTTCTTTTATTTTCTTTCAAGCCCGCGTCAGAACAAAATACATGTCAATGCTGGAATTTTTTCTGATGCTATCTTTATCTTGACTGTGTCTCATTACTTTTTTGTCCAAATAGTGTTGGACAAATGGTCCATTCATATCCAATAATGAATATGTAGCGGGTATAGTTTAGTGGTAAAAGTGTGATTCGTTCTATTAACAACTTCAATAGTTAAGCGGTCTTTCCATTTTTTATTTTTCATATTCAGATCAAAAACTTTATTTCTTAAAAAGATTTAATCCTTTATCCCTCAATATTTTATTTGAGGAAATAAAATACATTCTCACGATTTCTATCCAAAAGTCAATCAGAATTGGAATAAAAAAAATTGGATTATGAAGTCGAGAAGCATAATTTTTTTGATTGGATCAATTCTTTCAATTGAATGAGTATGA